TTTGTTTTTATTCGAGAAAAAGTTTGAGTAAACATAAGTTTAAATGGATAAAATTTTCCAAAAATTATCATTTTTTTTTCGAAAAAATCTCCAATAAATAATTTATCCTACCATAATATAAAATACTTTATTATTATATAAATATTATTTTATGTATATATATATATACCAGTTACCTGAAATTTTTTAGTTTTTATATAGTTCAATATATAGATATACTTATATATATTAGATATTAATAAGGGGGTGCATTTATTAATTAATAAATACATATATGTAAATATGTATTTCTTTAAATATAAATACCTATATGGAGAGAGAAATATTAATAAATGTTAAATCTTATTATTAAATCCTTATATTGTTCTATAATTAAATTTATTATATAATAATAGACCATTTAAATCAATATTTTAAATTAAAACCAAGAAAAAAAAAAAAACACTACCTCGAGGAATGGTGAAATAGACGTAATGGATTCTATTGAACAATAAGTAATATAATCCAAGCAATATTTTATTTAATTTATTTATTCTACTTTTATTGTGAAAAAGACTATAACGCTCATGTTAAATTTATGTTTATTAAAATATTTAATTAATAGAAACGAAGGTGATTATTGAGGCGCCGGCTTGATCTGCTTGTCAGTTTGGAGTTTGCCAGCTTGCCTGAACCGTGGGGGCGGTTCAGGCGGTGGCGAGCTTGTGTTTGTAGTAGAAGACTGTCAGTTATCGAATGGTTTTATGTTTACGGTGTGAGGACTTTGGTATAGGAGGTTTTATTTATGCTTAAAAACTCAGTTTTTTCTTGTGGTATATGCTTGATTTTTAAATTGGGTTTTTGCAGTACTTGGAATTTTATATTGGGGCAATCCTGATTAAGCAATGATAGAGAGTTTTGACAAAATTTGTGCCAGCAGTTGCGGTTATACAAATAATGCAATTGAGTTTTATTAGGGAGAATTAAGTTTTTGTTTTTAGATTATAGTTTAACTTTTAAGGTAGAATTTTAAGTTATTAAAGGTCTTTTTTGCGATTATTTTAGATTTTTTGTTAGACTAGGATTAGATACCCTATTATTTTAAATGTAAATTTGTTCCTTGATTAGTATTAGTTGATTTCTTGAAAATTAAATGATTTGGCGGTATTCTATCTATTTAGAGGAACCTGTTCCGTAATCGATGGTCCACGATTAAATTTACTTGCATTATTAGTTTGTATATCGTCGTTTTTGAAGATTTTATTAGAATTATTTTCCTGAGTTTTTTGTAAAGGAGGTCAGATCAAGGTGCAGCTTATATGTAGGAGGTAATGGGTTACAATAGCTTTAGTTATATGGATTTTTTTTTGTAATATTGATTTGAAGGTGGATTTAAAAGTAAATTTTTTTATATAGAATAATTGATATAGGAATAGGATATGCACATATCGCCCGTCGCTCTCGATAAATTTGAGATAAGTCGTAACAGAGTAGGCGTACTGGAAAGTGTGCCTGGATTGATAATTCAGAGCTTGGTAAAGCGTCTTATTTACACTAAGGAGTTATTTGTGATTCAAATTGAATTAAGCTTTAAAGATTATTAATTTTTTTTTTTTAAAAGATTATGAGTTTGATTATTTGTTGAAAAAATTTTTATATGATAGTTTAATTTTACAGTAATGGTAGTTTTTACGTTTTGATAAGAATAATTAAGTTTTTGTACCTTTTGTATCAGGGTTTATTAAATAGTATTTAAGAATTTATTTTTCCCGAATTTGTAAGAGTTAATTAATTATTTATTTTACTGTGGAATAAGTATTTAGAATTGTTAGTTAGAGGTTAGATGCTAGTCGTTTACGAATATATCTGGTTCTTGGAGAGATGAATTTAATTTGTTGGTTAGAAGGGATTTATTGGTTTTGATTTTTCTTTTTTAGCTGGTAAGACTTATGGGGATGAGCTCGTGAGTGTTCTAGAAAGTTGATTTTTTTCTTGGTTGGTAGGATTAGAATTTTTCTTCGTTAAAATTATGTAATAATTTTCCTTGATTATTTATTATTTTTATGGGTTTTAGGTTTTTTATTCAAGCTTGTTGGTTAATTGTTGACCAGTAGGGATAATGATAGAATTAGTAATTTTTTTGTAATTGGTTTTTTTGTGTTTAGGTAGGAAAAAGGAACTCGGCAAATTTATTGTTCGCCTGTTTATTAAAAACATGTCCTTTTGGTTTTATATAAGGTCTAGCCTGCTCCCTGATTGATTTTAAGAGCCGCAGTATTTTGACTGTGCGAAGGTAGCATAATAATTAGTTTCTTTATTGGGAACTGGAATGAATGGTTGGACGAAATGATTACTGTCTCTTTTTTATTTTGATGAATTTTACTTTTGAGTTAAAAGGCTCAAATTTTTTTAAAAGACGAGAAGACCCTATAGAGTTTTATTATTTCTTTAGTTGTTAAATTGTTAGTATAGAAATTTTCAATTTTAGGTTAATTTGGTTGGGGTGACTAGAAAATTTATTTAACTTTTCTTTTATTGAAACATTGATTTATGATTAGATGATCCATCTTGTGATTATAAGATTAAATTACCTTAGGGATAACAGCGTAATTCTTCTAGAGAGTTCTTATCGAAAGGAGAGATTGCGACCTCGATGTTGGATTAAAATTTATTTTTGGTGTAGAAGCTGAATAATTAAGTCTGTTCGACTTTTAAAATTTTACATGATCTGAGTTTAGACCGGCGTGAGCCAGGTTAGTTTCTATCTTTAGAGCATTAATTTTTCTTAGTACGAAAGGACCAGGAAATTGTCTAATAGATTTATTTGTGAATATTTGTGTTATTTTGGCAGAGTAGTGCGATTGATTTAGGATCTTTAAATGTAGTTATACAAATAACACTTGTGGGGTCTTGATTTGTTATTAATTTTTTTTAGTAGTTTACTTGTTTTAGTTGGGGTTCTTGTTGGAGTAGCTTTTTTGACTTTAATGGAGCGTAAGGTTTTAGGTTACATTCAGCTTCGTAAGGGTCCAAATAAGGTTGGAATAGTAGGTATTTTGCAGCCTTTTGGTGATGCTATTAAATTATTCACTAAGGAGCAGACTAACCCTTCTCTTAGAAATTATTTATTTTATTATATTTCTCCAGTCTTGAATTTATTTTTAGCTCTTTTGTTGTGATTTTGTTTGCCTTGAGGGTTCTATTTGGTAGGGTTTAATTATAGAGTGTTGTTTTTTTTGTGTTGTTCTAGGTTAGGTGTATATACGATTATAATTGCTGGTTGGTCTTCAAACTCTAATTATTCTTTACTTGGGAGTCTTCGCTCTGTTGCTCAGACTATTTCTTATGAAGTTAGTTTGTCGTTGATTTTTTTATCTTATTTATTTTTGATTTCTAGTCTTAGGTTGATGGATTTTTGTGTTTATCAGCGTAATATTTGATTTTTTTTTTTGTGTTTTCCTCTTTGTATAATATGGTTAGTCTCAGCTTTGGCTGAGACTAACCGTACTCCTTTTGATTTTGCTGAAGGTGAGTCAGAGTTAGTTTCGGGGTTCAATGTTGAGTATAGAAGAGGAGGATTTGCCTTGATTTTTCTTGCCGAATATTCTAATATTTTATTTATGGGACTTGTTAGTTGTTTGATTTTTATGGGAGGTGATTTTTATTCTTGATTTTTTTTTATTAAGATGGCTGTTATTGTGTTTTTTTGGTTGTGGGCTCGTGGTACTTTACCTCGTTATCGGTATGATAAGCTTATGTATTTGGCATGGAAGATTTATTTACCTGTGTCTTTGTCTTATATTGGGTTTTATTTTGGGTTGAAGGTTTTTCTTTTTTCCCTTGTTAGTTAATTAATAAAATTTAGTATAAGTTAATAGAAGATTTTACTTCTTTATTATGTTTTCAAAACATATACTTAACAAGTTCATTAACTATTTAAATAGAATATTATCCCAGTATTTGAATAGGATTGGGTTAATTACGAAGAAGGCGAAGTATATAATTGTTAGGGTTTGTCCTATTATGATAAATGGGTCTTCTACGGGTCGTGCTCCGATTCATGTAAGGAGGGTGATTATTGATAAGAGAGATCAGAACAAGATTTTATTTATTGGGTAGAATCTTGTTCTGTTTATGTTTTTTTTGTTTACGAACGGTAGTGCATATAGAATTGCAATTGATATTACTAGGGCGATTACTCCTCCTAGTTTGTTTGGAATGGATCGGAGAATTGCATAGGCGAATAGGAAATATCATTCTGGTTGAATGTGGACAGGGGTTACTAAAGGGTTGGCAGGAATGAAGTTATCAGGATCTCCTAGAAGGTAAGGGGTTTGAAGAGATAGAATTGTTAATGCGGACATTATTACGATATATCCTACTAGATCCTTTGAAGAGAAGTAGGGGTGGAATGGAATTTTATCAATATTTCTGTTGGTTCCTAGGGGGTTATTTGATCCTGTTTGGTGTAGAAAGAGAAGATGAACTATGGATAGAGCTGCTACAACGAATGGTATTAGGAAGTGGATTGTGAAGAATCGTGTGAGGGTTGCGTTATCTACGGCAAATCCTCCTCAAATTCATTGTACGATTGCTGTTCCTAGATAAGGGATTGCTGATAGGAGATTAGTAATTACTGTTGCTCCTCAGAATGATATTTGTCCTCATGGTAAAACATATCCTATGAATGCAGTGGCCATTACAACAAATAGGATTGTGACTCCAATTATTCATGTAAGTTCTAGAGTGTAGGATCTATAGTATATTCCTCGTCCAATGTGCAAGTAGATGCAGATAAAGAAGAATGAGGCTCCATTAGCGTGTAAAGTTCGGAGGAGTCACCCATAGTTTACGTCTCGGCAGATGTGGGCTACTCTATTGAAGGCTATTTCAATATTGGGAGTGTAGTGCATGGCGAGGAAGATTCCGGTTATTAGTTGAATGATCAGACATAATCCTAAGAGAGATCCAAAATTTCACCATGCTGAGATATTACTAGGGGAGGGCAGGTCTACTAGGGAGTCATTGATGATTTTAGTTATTGGTGATAGGTGTTTAACTTGTTTTTTCATATGTTTTTTGACGGAGGGCTCCGTATTTTGAGTTGGTTATTTTTACTACTGCGATTATAGTTATTAGTAGGTAGATAATAATTATGTATATAAGTATATTGGTGGGATAATTGATGAATTTTGATATTGATTTGTTTGTTTGGGTGATAAAGTCTATTGGAAGTGATTCTTGATTTCATGTTGGGAATGATGAATTGATATTTAAGCAAATGGTGGCGAGTGTTGTCAATGGTATGAGAAGTCATATAAGGCTGATTTTAATTGAGAATTTGAATTTTTCATTGGATGCTACTCTTGTTATATAAATGAATAATACTATTATTCCACCAATTATAATTAGAAATATAATGTATGAGTATCAGAATCTGCTATTTATTAGTCCTGATGTTAAGGTAATAATTAGGGTTTCTATTAGTAAAATAGTTCCTATAGAGAGTGGGTGTGTTAATATTATGAAGGTTCTACTGAGGAATATAGATATATTTATTAGGATACAAAGGGTTATTCAGGGAGTAGTTTAATTAAAATAATAATTTTGGAGATTATTGATAAGATGTTCTTTTCCCTGAGTTTTAAAAGGAGCCTTCTCTTTGGTTTACAAGACCAATATTTTTGATAAACTATTAAAACTTTGTTTTCTTGATTATTTTTTTCGATTTATATGTTTTTTTCCGGTCTTGTTTCTTTTAGCCTTAATCGTAAACATTTGTTGTTATTATTGCTTAGGTTGGAGTTTATTGTGTTATCTTTATTTTCTATAATTATTTATTTTCTAAATTTTTTTTTTGGTGAGATTTATTTTAGTATGATTTTTGTTTCTATAGGTGTTTGTGAAGGGGCTTTGGGATTGTCTGTTTTAGTTTCTATAGTTCGAACACATGGGGGTGATAATTTTCAATCTTTTTCTGTTCTATGATAGGAATAGTTTTTTCATTGTTGTTTATGATTCCGTTGTGTTTGGGGTGTTATTTTTGGTTTGTCCAGTTAGTTTTTTTTTGCTTGACGGTTTTGTTTATTTTCAATTTTTGTTTTGGTTGTGAGTTTATTAATCTGAGCTATTTTATTGGTTGTGACTTATTGTCTTATTCATTAATTTTACTTAGTTTTTGGATTTGTTCTTTAATGATTATGGCTAGAGAGCAGATTTATTCTAATAATTACTACAGAAATTTATTTTTAATTTGTGTATTGCTCTTGATGTTATCTTTGTTTCTTGTTTTTAGGTCTATTAATTTGTTTTTTTTTTATTTATTTTTTGAGATTAGTTTGATCCCTTTATTATTTTTAATTGTTGGTTGAGGAGCTCAGCCTGAGCGTATTCAAGCTGGGTTTTATTTGATGTTTTATACGTTGTTTGCTTCTCTTCCTATAATGATTTTTTTGTTTTATTTGTATCTATTGGTTAATAGAATGGATTTTGGATTTCTTTTGATTGATTTTGATTCAATTTTTTTGTTTCTTTGTATGTCTATAGTATTTCTTGTTAAGGCTCCGATGTTTTTGGTTCATTTGTGACTTCCTAAGGCTCATGTGGAGGCTCCTATTTCAGGTTCAATGGTTTTGGCCGGCGTGATATTGAAGTTGGGGGGTTATGGAATAATTCGGTTTTTTGTTTCTTTTTCTTCTGTGGTTTCGAAGTTTAGCTGGGTTTTTGTTGGAATAAGATTAATAGGAGGTGTTTTGGTTGCTTTTATTTGTTTGCGGCAGAGGGATATGAAGGCTTTAATTGCCTATTCTTCAGTTAGTCATATGAGAATGGTTTTAGCTGGTATTTTTTCATTTGGGTATATTGGATTTTGTGGGGCGTTTGTTATAATAGTTGCTCATGGGTTGTGTTCATCTGGTTTGTTTTGTTTGGCTAATATTTCTTATGAGCGAGTTGGAAGACGTAGATTATTTTTGAATAAGGGGATGTTGAACTTAGTTCCTTCATTGTCTTTATGATGGTTTCTTTTTTGTTCAAGAAATATAGCAGCTCCTCCTTCTTTGAACTTGCTTGGGGAAATTTTATTAATTTCTAGATTGGTAAGTTGAAGTATTTTCAATATTGGGATATTGAGGCTTCTTTCTTTTTTTGGAGCTGTTTATTCATTATATTTATATTCTTTTACTCAGCATGGTAAGTATTTTTCTGGTTTATATAGGTTTTATTCAGGATTTGTTCGTGAATACTTGCTTCTTTTTATACATTGGTTTCCCTTGAACTTGTTATTTATGAAGGGGGACTTTTTCTTGTTCTGGAATTGTTCAGTTAGTTTATTTAAAATGTCAGTTTGTGGGATTGGCGAAGCATTGTTGTACTGGGCAAGAGTTATTTAACATGAGCGTTATAGTCTTTTTCACAATAAAAGTAGAATAAATAAATTAAATAAAATATTGCTTGGATTATATTACTTATTGTTCAATAGAATCCATTACGTCTATTTCACCATTCCTCGAGGTAGTGTTTTTTTTTTTTCTTGGTTTTAATTTAAAATATTGATTTAAATGGTCTATAATTATATAATAAATTTAATTATAGAACAATATAAGGATTTAATTGTTTAGTGGTTTAAATTAGATTGTCTAGTAAGCCTTTTGGTTCATTTTGTTTAGACATATTTCTTTGTGTATAATTTATTCTTTTTTGTTTCTTTTTTTTTCTGTTGTTTCTTTTTTGATATTTATGGTGTTAATTTCTTTTGATTTTTCATTGATTTTTGAGTTTGTATTTTTAAATTTACAGTCTTGTTCTTTGGTGATGACTTTTTTGTTTGATTGGATGTCTCTTCTTTTTATGAGTTTTGTGTTTTTTATTTCTTCCATGGTGATTTATTATAGAGAGGATTATATAAGGGGTGATTTGAATTTGGATCGATTTATTTTGCTTGTTTGTATATTTGTTTTGTCTATGATATTGCTTGTTATTAGTCCTAATTTAATTAGAATTTTATTGGGTTGGGATGGTTTGGGTTTGGTTTCTTATTGTTTAGTTATTTATTATCAGAATGTTAAGTCTTTTAATGCTGGGATGTTGACGGCTTTGACTAATCGAGTGGGCGATGTTGCTTTATTGATCAGAATTGCTTGGATGTTAAATTATGGTGGTTGGAATTACATTTTTTGGTTAGATGTTCTTGAGGATTCTACAGCTTGTTGGGTTTCTTTTTTGGTGGTTTTGGCTGCTATAACTAAAAGAGCTCAAATTCCTTTCTCGTCTTGATTGCCTGCAGCTATAGCGGCTCCTACTCCTGTTTCTTCATTAGTTCATTCTTCTACTTTGGTTACAGCAGGAGTTTATTTGTTGATTCGTTTTTTTCCTTGTCTGGGAAATCAGGTTTTATATATTTTGGTTTTTTTTTCTACTTTAACAATGTTCATGGCTGGGTTAGGGGCTAATTATGAGWWTGWTGCTATGTCCACTCTTTCTCAGTTAGGATTAATAATTGGTATTTTGTCATTGGGTGAGTACCAGTTGGCATTTTTCCATTTGTTGACTCATGCTTTATTTAAGGCTTTACTTTTTATGTGTTCTGGTAATTACATTCATGGGTTTTCTGATTGTCAGGATATTCGTAATATGGGGTCTTTAGTTGTTCGTATGCCAATTGTTTGTTCATTATTTAATATTTGTAATTTGTCTTTATGTGGGATTCCCTTTCTTTCTGGATTTTATTCTAAGGATTTACTTTTGGAGGTTTTGTCTATGGATTATTTGAATGTTTATATTTATTTTATTTTTTTTTTGTCAACAGGTTTGACTGTAAGATATACTTTTCGTTTACTTTATTTTACTATGGTTGGTAGATATAATTATAATTGTTATGGGTCGGTAGGTGATTATAGGTTTATTATGATGTATGGCATGATGGGTTTAATTTTTTTTGTTGTTTTTTCTGGTTCTATGTTGATGTGGTTGATATTTCCTACTCCTTATTATATTTGTTTGCCATTAGTTTTTAAGTTTATAACTTTGGCTGTTGTTTTGCTTGGTTGTGTTTTGGGTTATTTGGTTTCAATAATTCGTTTTTCTACTTTTTGGTTTGTTGGTATTAAGTATTTTGTTGGGCAGATGTGGAATATACCTTATTTTTCTACTGTTGGTGTTAGTTTTTTTCCTTTATATTTTGGGGGGGTTATTTTTAAATATGTAGATCATGGTTGATCAGAGTATTTTGGAGGTCAGAATTTATATAAAAATATAGTTAATTCTTCTGGCGTTTTGCAGTTTATTTATTACAATAGACTTAAGTTGTGGTTTATGTCTTTAGTTTTTTTCCTTGTTTTATTGTTTATTATTTTTTATTTCGGTAGCTTATTAGAGCGTGACATTGAAGATGTTAAGGAGGTTTTTAACCCTGAGATATTAATAGATAATTAATCATTTTTGTCTTGAAAAGACAATGTTTTTTTTTAAACTATGTTAACAGAGATATTAACAGAGTTTCACTGCTATAGGGGTAAGTTAGAAGCTTCCCCTTTGGTTTTTATCTCTTTAATTGAAGATTAATCTTATTGATATCATTAACAGTGATATACCTCTATTTTGGTTTCAATTAAAAATAAGGATGTTGTCATCAAATTTTTAGGTCGAAACTAAACGCATATTTTGCTTCTTATTTAAGTGCAAATTAAATGTTAATTTTAACTATTATCCTAGTTGGATCATTCTAGTGTTCCTTGATTTCATTCGTGAAATACTCCAATAATTAAAATGAGTAGGAATGATGATGTTAATACGGTGTAGTTGATTAGTTGTGTTGTTTTTATTTTTATTACTAGGGGAATTAGAAGAGTAATTTCTACGTCAAAGATTAGGAAGATAATAGCAATAAGGAAAAATTGAATTGAGAATGGAATTCGAGCATTGGTTTTGGGGTCGAATCCACATTCGAATGGGGATCTTTTTTCTCGGTCGGAAAATGTTTTTTTTGATAGGAGAGTTGCGATTATGATTATGATTGTTCTGATAATGGCTGCTAAGGCTGCTATTGTTAGGATAATTATTTATACTAAATTTTATTAGATCTTTTGATTGGAAGTCAAAAATAATTTTTATACTATATAAATTATCTCCCCCATCAGTAGATTGAGATATAAAGGAATAGTCATACTACATCTACGAAGTGTCAGTATCAAGCCGCGGCTTCAAATCCGAAGTGATGAATTCTTGAGAAGTGGTTTAATGATAGGCGGATTAGGCATACTATAAGGAATGTAGATCCAATGAGGACGTGGAGGCCGTGGAATCCTGTTGCTATGAAGAATGATGATCCATATACTGAGTCTCTGATTGTGAAGGGTGCTTCTATGTATTCGAATCCTTGTAAGGCTGAGAAATAGATTCCTAGGATTACAGTTAGGGCCAGTCCTTGGATGGCTTGTTTTTTGTTATTTCCTATAATTGCGTGATGGGCTCATGTTACTGTTAGTCCTGATGTTAGAAGGATTAAGGTGTTTAGTAGGGGGATTTGTCTTGGGTTAAATGGGTTAATTCCTTTGGGGGGTCAGTTTAGTCCAATTTCTATTGTGGGGGCTAGTCTTCTGTGGAAGAATCCTCAGAAGAATGAGATGAAAAAGAATACTTCGGAGGTGATAAATAGGATTATTCCTCATCGTAGTCCTAGGGTTACTGTTATGGTATGGTGACCTTGAAAGGTTCCTTCTCGGGTGATATCCCGTCATCATTGATATATAATTAATATTGTTGAGATTGTTCCTAGAATTAGGAGTTGGGGGTTAAATATGTGGAATCATTTGATTAGTCCTATTATGGTAATTATGGCTCTTAGGGCTCTTATGATAGGTCATGGTCTTGTTTCCACAAGGTGGAATGGATGGTTTTTGTGTGTTGACATAGGTTACTTCTCTTGAGTAAAGTGTGGCGAGTACTGCGAATACATACGATTGGATGATTGCTACAGCAGATTCTAGTATTACTAGAAGTAGCTGGGTGATGATTAGGATATTTACTAAGATTATGGATAGTTTTGGACCGGTGTTTCCTAGAAGAGTTAATAAAAGGTGACCTGCAATTATATTAGCTGCTAGTCGTACTGCTAGTGTTCCTGGTCGGATTACGTTTCTGATGGTTTCGATACATACTATAAATGGTATTAGAATTGGCGGAGTTCCTTGAGGTACTAGATGGGCTAGTATGTGAATTGTGTTGTTAATTCATCCAAATAGTATGAATCTTACTCATAAGGGTAGAGCTAATGTTAAGGTGAATGAGAGGTGTCTTGTTCTAGTAAAAATGTATGGAAATAGTCCTAGGAAATTATTTCTTAGGATAATAGTGAAAACTGAGATAAATATGATTGTTGTGCCTAGGCTTGAGTTTCCGGTGAGTAGCTTAAATTCTTTGTGAAGGGTTGATAATACTAGATTTCACAGTCATGATGATCGTGATGGAATTAGTCAGAATGAGACTGGCATGATTATGGCGATAATTAGTGTTCTTAGTCAGTTTATTGATATGATGTTGGTTCTTAGGTCAAATGATGAGAATAGGTTTGTTATCATTTTCAATTTGTTGGTTTGTTGATTTTGTTGGTTGAGGTTTCTGGTGATTTGTTTATTGTGGAGAAGAAATTTATTGAGTTGATTATTAGTAGTAAGATTGAGAATGAGATAAATAGGGATAATCAATTTATGGGGGCTATTTGTGGTATAGAAAACTATTATTTATTAATTATTCCAGCTTGACAATCTGGTGTTATATGTTATTAACTAAGTTTTCCATTAGAAGTAGGCGCTATTTTACTATTGGATGGTTTAAGAGACCATTACTTGCTTTCAGTCATCTAATGAATGTGAGTTGATTCATTTGATAAATATTGTTGGTGAAACTCTTTCTAAGGAAATTGGTATAAATCTGTGGTTGGCCCCACAGATTTCGGAGCATTGTCCAAAGAATACTCCTCCACGGTTCGAAAAAAATCTTGTTTGGTTTAATCGTCCAGGGGTAGCGTCGATTTTTACTCCTATTGAGGGTATTGTTCATGAGTGAATTACGTCTGCTGCTGTAACTATTATTCGGATTTGTGATTTGAATGGGATTGTGGTTCGGTTGTCTACATCTAGGAGTCGGAATTTTCAATTATTTGTTGGTTGTTGAGATATGTATGAGTCGAATTCAATGTTTTTGAAATCTGAGTATTCGTATGATCAGTATCATTGATGACCAATAGTTTTGATGGTTAAATTTGGGTTGATTAGTTCGTCTAGTAGGTAGATTAGTCGTAGGGATGGTAGAGCAATAAATACTAAAGTTATAGCTGGCAAGATTGTTCAGATTACTTCAATTGTTTGTCCTTCTAGAAGGTATCGGTGGTTATAGGTATTTGAAAATAGCCTACCTAGGAGATATCCTACTAGAACAGTGATTATAGATAGGACTAGGAGGGTATGATCATGGAAGAATGCTAGTTGTTCTATTATGGGGGATGAGCCGTCTTGTGTTATTAAGGTTTCTCATGTTGCTATTTCTAAAAAAAGTTACCTTTATATATGAAGCTTAAATTCATCGCACTACTCTGCCATATTAGAATTATTGCGATGAATTTAGAACTGGTAGTTCTGAGTATGTGTGTTCTGCTGGAGGGAGACTTTGAAGTCATTCGATTGAGGTGTTAGAGTTTAGGGGACACATTGCTATTCGTGATGATGATATTGATTCTCAAATTGCGTAGATCAGGATTAGAATACTGATTGTTGAAATCATTCTTCCTAATGAGGATACGATGTTTCATGTTGTGTAAGCATCTGGGTAGTCTGAGTATCGACGTGGTATTCCTCTCAGTCCTAAGAAGTGTTGAGGAAAGAACGTTAGGTTTACCCCTACGAATATGGTTGCGAATTGAATTTTAAGGATTTTCCTGTTAAGGGTTAACCCTGTGAATAAAGGGTATCATTGGATGAATCCTGCTATGATGGCGAATACTGCTCCTATTGATAGGACGTAATGAAAATGTGCTACTACGTAATAAGTGTCGTGTAGAACGATGTCGATTGATGAGTTTGCAAGGACTACTCCTGTTAGTCCTCCTACGGTGAATAGGAATACGAATCCTAGTGCTCATAGAGTGGGTGGATTAAATTTTATTTGTGTGCCGTGAAGGGTTGCTAGTCAACTAAAGATTTTAATTCCGGTTGGAACAGCAATAATTATTGTTGCTGAAGTGAAGTAGGCCCGTGTGTCTACGTCTATTCCGACGGTAAATATGTGGTGGGCTCAAACTACGAAACCTAGAAGTCCAATTGCTATTATTGCGTAAATTATTCCTAGGGATCCAAAGGTTTCCTTTTTCCCTCTTTCTTGTGTGATTACGTGGGAAATAATTCCAAATCCTGGTAGGATTAGAATGTATACTTCTGGGTGTCCAAAGAATCAAAATAGGTGTTGGTATAGAATGGGATCCCCTCCTCCTGCTGGATCAAAGAATGATGTGTTGATATTACGGTCGGTTAGAAGTATAGTGATAGCTCCTGCTAGGACGGGGAGGGACAGCAGGAGGAGGAGGGCGGTGATTGCTACTGATCATACGAATAAGGGTATTCGTTCGGGAGTTATTCCTGTGGTTCGTATGTTAATTGCTGTTGTAATAAAGTTTACTGCTCCTAGGATTGAGGAGATTCCTGCTAGGTGTAAGCTGAAGATTGCTAGGTCGACTGATGCTCCGCTGTGGGCAATGTTGGCGGATAAAGGTGGATAAACAGTTCATCCGGTTCCGGCTCCTGTTTCTACTATTCTTCTAGCTAGAAGAAGAGATAGAGAAGGGGGGAGGAGTCAAAATCTTATGTTGTTTATTCGTGGAAATGCTATATCTGGGGCTCCTAGTATTAGGGGTACTAGTCAGTTTCCGAATCCTCCAATTATAATTGGCATTACTATGAAGAAGATTATAATGAAGGCGTGTGCTGTTACAATGACGTTGAAGATTTGGTCATCTCCAATGAGGGATCCTGGGTTGCCTAGTTCTGTTCGGATTAGAACTCTTAGGGATGTTCCAGTTATTCCTGCTCATGCTCCGAAGATGAAGTATAGAGTTCCAATGTCTTTGTGGTTTGTGGAAAATAGTCATTTATTCGGTAAGATGGCTGAGTTTAGGCGCTAGATTGTAAATCTAGATACGAGTTTTCTCTCTCTTACCAGGTCTTATATTCAATAATGATGTTAAATTGCAAGTTTAAAGGAGGGGTATCCCTAAGGCTTAAAGAGTATTCTTTATTTAAAGCTTTGAAGGCTTTTAGTTTAATTAACTTAAATCCTTAAATAAAGCTTGTTAGTATAGGGGTGATTGATAGTCCTGAGAGTACGATGAAGTTTAATGTTATAGTTATTGATTTGTTGTTTTGATTGGTTTTTGTTTTTATTGTTTCGGTGTTTGATATTGTTATGGCTGATACTGTAATTCGTATGTAAAAGAATAATGTTATGAGTGTTATGATGATTATTATAAGGGTTAGCGGGTATAGTTTTTGGTCAATTAGGTTGTTGATTGTTATTCATTTTGGGATGAATCCGATGAAGGGAGGGAGTCCTCCAAGAGAAAGGAAGTTGAGTGAGAATATGATTTTTATTGACTTTCTTTGATTTATTGAGTTTATAAGTTGGTTTATTTGGAAGATATTGTTTATTTTAAGTATGAATGTGATATTGATGGTTATTAGTGTATAAATGATTATGTATATTATTCAGATTGCTTGGTTGGTTATTATTGCTCCGATTATTCATCCAATATGATTGATTGAGGAGTAGGCTAGAATTTTACGTAGTCTTGTTTGATTGATTCCTATTAGTCCTCTGATTATTATTGATGATATAATTGTTATTGTTGTTACAATAATTGATTTTGGTAGGTATATGAAAATTACTATGGGGGCGATTTTTTGTCAGGTTAGTATAATTGTTGAAGTTGATCAGTTTAATCCTTCTATGATTTCAGGGAATCAGAAATGAAACGGTGCTGCTCCTATTTTGGTTAGGATAGCGCAGTCTATTAGAATAGATGAGGAATTTAATTGAGTTATGGTCTTCGATATTAGGGCAATTGTCGAGAATAGGAAGATAGTCGATGCTAGAGCTTGGGTAATGAAATATTTTATTGAGGCTTCTGATTCTATTTTATTTTTGACGTTGGTCAAAAGGGGGATAATAGAAAGAAGATTGATTTCTAGTCCTGCTCATATTATAATTCATGATCTTGATGAAATTGTGATTAGTGTTCCTGAGATTATCAGTGCGAAGAACGATAATTTATATAGGTTTTTTATTAAAAAGAGAAGGGTTAGGACCTTCATAAGTGGGGTATGAACCCAATAGCTTGATTAGCTTATCTTTTTATAATTTAGTATGAGATGTACGTAAGTTTTTGATACTTGAGGGAGTAGTTTAATTCTGCTAGTTATAATGAGGGTGTACTACACGTGTTTTATTCTATCAAAATAATCCTTTCCTCAGGCTCCTCATT